AACCTTATGGGAACCCTAAAATCCTTGCAGAATTTATAGCCGGACAATTAAAGAATAGAGTTTCATTTCGAAAAGCAATGAAAAAAGCTATTGAATTAACTGAACAAGCAGATACAAAAGGAATTAAAGTCCAAATTGCGGGTCGTATTGATGGAAAAGAAATTGCACGTGTCGAATGGATTCGAGAAGGTAGGGTTCCCCTACAAACCATTCGAGCGAAAATTGATTATTGTTCCTATACAGTTCGAACTATCCATGGTGTATTAGGTATCAAAATTTGGATATTTATAGACGAGGAATAATAAAGACAAGGGATACTAAACCTTTCTTTTTAACATAAAAAAAAAAAAGAAAAACCCCTTCATTCTTTTGCTCAAAACTATCAATTAATTATTAATTCTATAAGGTTGAATAAAAATTAGATTGAGACTTTTTTTTTTAAGAAAATTGCTATGCTTAGTGTGCGACTCGTTGGTTTTTTAGGGTTAGGATTCAAAAAGACCAGCCCAACACCATAGTATGAACTAATAACTAACCATAGAACTAATAACCAACCCATTACTTCGCATTATCTAGATCTAAAGAACCAGTCAAGATATGATATATTGGTCATATCTTTGTAGCAACTGAAATTTTGTGTTTCTGAAAAAAAAATCAATCTGATTTTTAAGAAAATAGAAAAACAAAATAGAGAAAAAAGATGTGGATATAAATGGAAAGATGAGAGAAAGAGAGAAAAAAAATATCAATGGTATAGAATTCCAATATGTAATATGTAAGGTCTATAAGTCATCTCATAAAAGGCAGTGTAATAAAGCATTAATACTGATTCTTATATAACATAATTAAATGACTCTTCTTATAAATTTCTAAATTATAGAACAAAACAAAAAAATCAAGAGCTTCGAGCCAATAAAGACTAAGAAGATTGACTCAAGAACAAATTGCATTCTGGGCTCCGTTGTAAAAATTGGACCTAAGCATTAAGTAAGAAGCGATGGGAACGATGGAAGCTGTGAATGCAAAAGATTTTTGTGAAAAAGAAATCTTAATGATTCACTGGTCGGGATGGCGAAATGAACCGGAGATCGATTCATCTATTGTAAGAAGTCAGGAGACAAGCCGAAAATTTAAATAGAAGAGTAAATATTCGCCCGCGAAAACATTCTTTTTTTGAATTGATAAATTTGGACGATAGAAAGAAAAAGACAAAAATTTGTTCTATTTTTATTTCAAAATAACAATATGATTTCGAAAATAGAAACTAAAATCTTTAATTGTCTATTTAAACAATTTAATTGTCTATTTAAACAAGATCTATAGATTACTAATAGATCAGATTAGATTAGATTATAGGAAATCTCAAAATTAGTTAATTATTTCTTAATCTTTATTAATCTTTACTTTATTAGTTAATTAATTAGATTAGTTAATTAATTAGTTAATATTAGTTAATTAATTAGTTAATTATTTCATTTTAATTTAATTAATTAAGATTCGAAATCTTTTTTGTTTTTTAATTCTTTTATTCGCGAGGAGCCGGATGAGAAGAAACTCTCACGTCCAGTTCTGCAGTAGAGATGGAATTCATAATCAACCATCAACTATAACCCTAAAAGAACCAGATTCCGTAAACAACATAGAGGAAGAATGAAGGGAATATCGTATCGAGGGAATCGTATTTGTTTCGGTAAATATGCTCTTCAGGCACTCGAACCCGCGTGGATCACATCTAGACAAATAGAAGCCGGTCGACGGGCAATGACACGAAATGCACGTCGTGGTGGAAAACTATGGGTACGTATATTTCCAGACAAACCAGTTACACGAAGGGCCGCAGAAACACGTATGGGTTCGGGGAAAGGATCTCCGGAATATTGGGTAGCTGTTGTTAAACCAGGCCGAATACTTTATGAAATGGGCGGAGTAAAAGAAAATATAGCTAGAAGGGCTATTTCAATAGCAGCATCCAAAATGCCTATACGGACTCAATTCATTATTTCGAGATAAAAGAGAAAAAAAAGGGGTAGAACTAACAGAAATGAGTCTTGGGTGTGAAAAAAAATTGCTTATTTCTTTCTTTTTTTATTTTTAGACAAAAAATATTTCTTTTTTTTTTTTTTATCCTTTGCATTAAAAGAACAAATTACAAAATGATATGATTCAATCTCAGACCCATTTAAATGTAGCAGATAACAGCGGGGCGCGAGAACTGATGTGTATTCGAATCATAGGAGCTAGCCATCGTCGATATGCTCATATTGGTGACGTTATTGTTGCTGTGATCAAAGAAGCCGTACCAAATATGCCCCTAGAAAAATCAGAAGTGGTCAGAGCTGTAATTGTGCGTACCCGTAAAGAATTCAAACGTGAGAACGGTATGATAATTCGATATGATGACAATGCTGCAGTTCTTATTGACCAAGAAGGAAATCCAAAAGGAACGCGAATTTTTGGCGCGATCGCTCGGGAATTAAGACAATTTAATTTTACTAAAATAGTTTCATTAGCTCCCGAAGTATTATAAAAAGGGATCGCGCTATTTTATAGTTTTATATTTTATAGTAGGTTATAGTAGGATAGTTGAAAGAAATGGATTGAGAAATAGATTGTATCTCACGCATATACCTTTATTCATAAAATATTCATAAAAAAAAAAAAAAAAAAAAGAAATAAGCATGTTGATTATATCAAATTTTGAGTCACCAACAATTTTAGTTCATCATGGGCAGAGACACTATTGCTGAGGTAATAACCTCTATACGAAATGCTGATATGGATAAAAAAAGAGTAGTTCGAATAACAGCCACTAATATTACCGAAAATATTGTCAAAATACTTTTAAGAGAGGGTTTTATCGAAAACGTGAGAAAACATCGAGAAAACAACAAAGATTTTTTGGTTTTAACGCTACGACATAGAAGGAATAGGAATAGGAAAAGGCCCTGTAGAAATCTTTTAAATTTAAAACGGATCAGTCGACCTGGTCTACGAATCTATTCTAATTATCGACAAATTCCTCGAATTTTAGGCGGGATGGGAATTGTAATTATTTCTACTTCTCGAGGTATAATGACAGACCGGGAGGCTCGGCTAGAAAGAATCGGCGGAGAAATTTTGTGTTATATATGGTAATCTTTTTAATATACAAATTGGACCCAAAACTTACAATTTTTAATTGTAAAATAAAAAAGAAAGGAGACGAGTTGTCTAATATTCTTCCTCCTTCATTAGTTGATACTTCAAGGAGACTTTACCTCGGATGAAAGAAAAAGAAAAAAAATTGATTCATGAGGGTTTAATTACCGAATCGCTTTCCAATGGCATGTTCAGGGTTCATTTAGATAATGAAGATCTGATTCTAGGTTATATTTCAGGCAAGATTCGACGTAGTTTTATACGGATACTACCGGGGGATAGAGTCAAGGTTGAGGTAAGTCGGTATGATTCAACCAAAGGACGTATAATTTATCGACTCCCCAAGAAGGATTCGAAGGATAACAAGGATTCGAAGGATAACAAGGATTCGAAGGATAACAAGGATTCGAAGGATAACAAGGATTCGAAAGATTAAATGGCTTGAACACCCCTTTCGCGAGAATACGATTCGAGATGCCAATTCTCAATAAACTTCTTTTCTTCCAAGAAGTAAATTACAATTTAAGATAAGGAATGACAAATATGAAAATCAGAGCTTCTGTTCGTAAAATTTGTGAAAAATGTCGACTAATCCGCAGGCGGGGGCGAATTATAGTAATTTGTTCCAATCCGAGACATAAACAAAGGCAGGGATAATCACACTCGCTAAATGAAACGATATAAATAAGGAATCTGTTTTAATATGAAATGAAATGGATATATCCATATATCTCTAACTCATATTTTCGAGATGATAAAATATGGCAAAAGCTATACCGAGAATTGGTTCGCGCAGGACTGGACGTATTGGGTCACGTAAGAGTGCACGTAGAATCCCAAGGGGAGTTATTCATGTTCAAGCAAGTTTCAATAATACCATTGTGACCGTTACAGATGTACGGGGTAGGGTGGTTTCTTGGTCCTCCGCCGGTACTTGCGGATTCAAGGGTCCGAGAAGAGGGACACCATTTGCTGCTCAAACCGCAACAAGAAATGCTATTCGTACAGTAGTGGATCAAGGTATGCAACGAGCAGGGGTCATGATAAAAGGCCCCGGTCTCGGAAGAGACGCGGCTCTCCGAGCTATTCGCAGAAGTGGTATATCATTAACTTTTGTACGGGATGTAACCCCTCTGCCACATAATGGCTGTAGACCTCCGAAAAAACGACGTGTGTAGAAATGCACATTGAAGAACTTTCAAGAGAAACAAGAGAAATAAATGATTCAATGATCTAATGAAATTATATTACTATGGTTCGAGAGAAAATAACAGTATCTACTCGGACACTACAGTGGAAATGTGTTGAATCAAGAACAGAGAGTAAACGTCTTTATTATGGACGTTTTATTCTGTCTCCACTTCTGAAAAGTCAAGCCGACACAATAGGCATTGCGATGCGAAGAGCTTTGCTTGGAGAAATAGAAGGAACATGTATCACACATGTAAAATTTGATAAAATACCGCATGAATATTCTACCATAAAGGGTATTCAAGAATCGGTACATGAAATCTTAATGAATTTGAAAGAAATTGTATTGAGAAGTAATCTATATGAACCTTGTGACGCCTATATTTGTGTTAGGGGGCCCGGATATGTAACTGCCCAAGATATCGTCTTACCACCTTATGTAGAAATAGTTGATAATACACAACATATAGCTAGCTTGACGGAACCGATCAATTTGTGTATTGTATTACAAATCGAGAGAAATCGCGGATATCTTATACAAACGCCACAGAACGTTCAAGATGGAGGTTATCCTATCGATGCTGTATTCATGCCTGTTCGAAATGCAAATCATAGTATTCATTCTTATGGGAATGGGAATGAAAAACAAGAGATACTTTTTCTCGAAATAT